ATTCCCTATTTGAAGTTTAAGAAATCAGTTAATTGTGAATCAAAAGAAAACACAAATTTTGATTTATTTTTTTTCTATTAATCAACATTTGTGATGTGGCCTTTTTTATTCTGGTTCTTTCCTTAGATCCAATCTTTTTTACCTAACTATATATATAAATATAGAATATTAATAAATATTATATGGAATATAAAACGTATTAACGGCAAAGCTAATAATAATTACTAGTCTTAGAATCCAATTGGGCGAAAAAAATTTTTTGATTCTTGTTTAGATCGATGAACTCGATTGCTGAGTCTAATGAGTTCCTTTTTCATTTAAAAGCGTTTTTTTTATAACATAACTTTTTGTTCTAAAAAAAAAGAACAAACTCGAAATGATTTTTTAATTTTATTCTCGGTATAATCAAAGCGATTAAAAATGACATTTTTAAATTAAAATCTATGGCAGAGTTCTTATTTTTTTAATATTAGATTAGTTTATTCAAGAATTTTTCAAAAAATCTGTTGATTCAAAATCACGAGCTGTGTAGATGTCACAGATAATAAGTCATTTTTTTTATACCGTCCTTACTTTAAAGTAAAGTAATGTAATAGTTGATGAATCAAAAACAACTGCTTCTTCTAAAAAAAAAATTTTAACTATTAATTTTTGTTTATTTTTCCTCAAACCTTTCAAAATTGAAACTTAGGTAAGTCCTTTATAAACATATGCATAAAAAGAACATATTCCATTTAGCTCCTTCATGCCTACTCTAACTAGTTATTTCGGTTTTTTACTAGCGGCTTTAACTATAACTTCCGTTCTGTTTATAGGTTTGAACAAGATACGACTTATTTGAAATTAATTGAATGAACAACTCAAGAAATCTTTATGTCGAATTCTTTTAGAGGTGGCAATTGACATTTTTTGTTTATTGAGATTTCTAGGCAATTCCAATTAAATTTTAGGGATAGATATTACCTTTCTTTTTTTTGTTTCAAACGAATTGAAATGATTGAAGTTTTTCTATTTGGAATCGTTTTAGGTCTAATTCCTATTACTTTGGCTGGATTATTTGTAACTGCATATTTACAATACAGACGTGGTGATCAGTTGGACTTTTGATTAAATTAATCAATTTTTTTGACCTCCTGTGGAGTGGAGATAAGGGGGTCAGTTTTAGATTCTTTTTTTTTTTTTTCTGTTATTTATTTCAGTCTAATTCGCGAATTCACTTCGACCTAGCAAGAATGGAATCACGCTCTGTAGGATTTGAACCTACGACATCGGGTTTTGGAGACCCGCGTTCTACCGAACTGAACTAAGAGCGCTTTCTTAATAGATGTGTCGTTTTTTGTAACCCAAAACTCTATCTACAATCCTGTATACATACGATACTGATTAGATCTAGTATCCCTCAAAAAATGAGGGATTCCTTATACCTTATACCTTATATCAAATTTTACCCAATTTCAACAAATTCCTCCTTACTTCATAGAGTCAAAGTAATTTGGTAGGGATGACAGGATTTGAACCCGTGACATTTTGTACCCAAAACAAACGCGCTACCAAGCTGCGCTACATCCCTTTCATTTCAATTCAATTGGTTACAATAGTCTAATTGTAAAGAATCCTTGTCTTGTTTTCCATATCCTTAATTTACCAAAAAATGACATTGTTTATCTTGCCATGCCATTTCTTCTTTTTGTTCTCATATCATATAAAAGCTTTTATATTATATATTATATGCATTTCCTTTACAAACCCAAGTAATCCTTGACTATCTATATATACATCTGTTCATAGATTAGATATGTATTACCTTTATTTTATACATTAAAAAAATTAAGAAGGAGAGTTTTCCATGCGAGATCTAAAAACATATCTTTCCGTAGCACCGGTACTAAGTACTCTATGGTTTGGGTCTTTAGCCGGTCTATTAATAGAAATCAATCGTTTTTTCCCAGATGCGTTGACGTTCCCGTTTTTTCATTCTAGTTATTAACACGGTAAGGGTTTAATGAGGATTAGAGATAGAATAGATTTTCTGTGACTAATACCCCCTTTTTTCATTCGAGTCTGAACTCAAGTTTTGATGACGTTAAATCTACCTTTTCTTCTTTAATTGCCCTTAAAAAAAAAAAAAGGGCAATTAAAGAAGAAAAGGTAGAGGGGTAGAGAACGGAAATAAAAAAGTGGATTTAGCATAAGAGTATTATACAAGATACTTAAAAAAAAGAATGTGAGTAGACGTTTAGTTAGATTTTGAATTTGATTACGTACTATAATCTATAATTGTTCATTTTTATACTATTACTATATATTACTCTATTGATTGCAACGAATTCTTTTTTTTTGTCGAAAAAAATAGAAAAAAAAAAAAGGAGGGTCATGGCTAAGGGGAAAGATGTCCGAGTTAAAGTTATTTTAGAATGTAATAGTTGTGTTCGAAAGAGTGTTAATAAGGAATCAAGAGGCGTTTCCAGATATATTACTCAAAAGAATCGACACAATACACCAAGTCGGTTAGAATTACGAAAATTCTGTTCCTATTGTTACAAACATACCATTCATGGAGAGATAAAGAAATAAAAACGTCTGGCTATCATCCTTTCAATGAAAGGGACAAGACAAAAAGATTTTTATTATAATTATATATTATTTACTATTTTTTTCTATTTTCTATTTATATATAAATATTAATATTATAAAAAATAAATAAAAAAAAGAAAAATAAACAAACCAAATCCTATTTCGGCTGGACCTAAAAAAATTATAATTAAGAAGTAGGATTTTCGGTACATAACTTAAACAAACTATGGATAAATCCAAGCGACCTTTTATTAAATCCAAGCGATCTTTTCGGAGGCGTTTGCCCCCGATCCAACCGGGGGATCGAATTGATTATAGAAACATGAGTTTAATTAGTCGATTTATTAGTGAACAAGGAAAAATTTTATCTAGGCGGGTAAATAGATTAACCTTGAAACAACAACGATTAATTACTATTGCTATAAAACAAGCTCGTATTTTATCGTTATTACCCTTTCTTAATAATGAGAAACAATTTGAAAGAACCGAGTCAACTAATAGAACTTATAGTTTGAGAACCAAAAATAAATAAAAAAAGTGCTTTTTTTTTTATTTAATTTATAATAATGTAATTGAATCAAAAAAGGAATCTGAACTCAAACATGGATTGAGTCTTGGTTCTAAAAAACCCCGAAATTCCCGATTTTTTTTTGTATCATAATCATAATGTAAGATAAAAAATTGGGAAAAATCGTTTTTATTTTGAATGTTTTTGTTTCTTTTTATCTATATTTAGTGTATTTTATCAGACTTTTTTCGATTCTATACTCCCGGAGAATAAACTCCGGGGAATTTCATTTAAACCATTTCGGGGCATTCTTTCCAATCTTCTTTTTGTATGATCTCATTTGAAATGATATAAAGACAGTTCCTATTTAATATAGCTATTTGTGCAAGTACTTTACGATTAAGAAGCAACTGTCTCTTATATAGATCGTGCATAAATATACTATAATTATAGCACACCCCCCTTTCGCGAATTACTGCGTTTATCCGAGTGATCCATAAACGACGAAAATCTCTCTTTTGCCTATCTCTATCCCTATGAGCCGAAACTAAAGCTTTTATTTTCTGTTGAGCAATGATTCGAGTAAGTCTTGAATGAGCCCCTCGAAAGGTTGATGCAAATAAACGAATTTTTGTTCTACGTCTGCGAGCTATATATCCTCGTTTAACTCTAGTCATTGAATAAATGAAACTTTGATGAATAACAAATTGATTTTCTTTCATTGAGTTATTCTTTTCTATCCTCCTGGTCTATTAATAACAAAACGGATTTTTCCAATGTATAAAAAAAATCCCAATGGCTTTTGCTGCTATAACCTTCCCGACCACTTTTTTTAGTTTTTTTTTCGACATTGCGTCTTGAAACAAGACAAAAAAACTAAGAAATTTTATTAAAATATTATAATTAATAAATGGAAATTTATAATTCTATTTTCATATAGAAAAAAAAAGAAATAGTGGGGTTCCTTCGTTTCTATGGTTCCTTCTTAAACAGTGAGGTCCTCTCTATACACCGGAGCCCCTTATTTCATTTCTGTATATTGATAACTTGTACAGTTCAAACTTTTTTTGGCTCTACCCATGAATTATCCAGTAAAAAATCTTTCACAATTAGATCCACCTATATAGTAACGGTATTTTATTTTGAAGGTTAGCTGGATAGCTGACCCTGTTAGTCCGTTCTTGCAAATAAAGGGAGTATAAATTTTTTCTCTTAAAAAAGGATTTCCCGCTAAATGGATAACGTTAACGCTACCAATGGGAAATTTTTTTTTAGATTTACACTAAAAAAAACCATAAATTTGTTGAATAGAGCTTTTTTTTAGAGAGTCGCTTGAATTTTTCATTTTGATCCTATTCACCCGTACGGATCATTGATACCGGAAAAATTTTTTATTTTCTTTGTATTTGCTTTTGTTCCAGCTCATAATCTGAACGAGTCACACATACACCCTAGTACATGTTCCTCGGCGCTGAGGACATCCCCGAAGAGCGGGGGATTTCGTGACATTTCTGATTGGTTTTCTTGTGTTTCTAATAAGTTGTTTAATAGTTGGCATGCTGAATTATATACAAAATGAGCTGGTTTAGATCAATCCTAACCAAAAGCTTTTCTAGTTAATAGAATCTTAAGATAAATCCAGTGACAAGATAAAATGGAAAACTAAAATGTTTAACTTTTTTCTTTTTTTTATTCGACCGCTACAAGATCAACAATGCCATGAGCTTGGGCTTCTGTTGCTGACATAAAAACATCCCTTTCCATATCTTCGGATACAACCCATAAGGGTTTGCCCGTTCTTTGTACATAAACCCTTGTGAGGGTTTCGCGCAATTTCAATAGTTCTTCCGCTTCCAAGATAAATTCTCCCGTTTGAGCCTCGTAAAAAGAGCTAGCAGGTTGATGAATCATTACCCTGATGATATACCTTAAGGGGGGTTCTTCTTTCGCGCCCGAGGGGGTTAATAGAAAAAATACAGAATAAAATTAATTTAAAATATATAGATAGAATTGAACAACCGTACGTGCATTTTTTTAGCATTGCATACGGCTTTACAATGGAATTTACTTTTGTCCATGAAAGAAAGAAAAAAAGAGGATCGATCAGATCCCGTTCAGTAAATGATCCAATTACCACCCTTCTTTTCGGAGGAGTTTAGAAATACTATGATGGCTCCGTTGCTTTATATTTATTTCGTCTATAAGTCAGCAATCCCAAAGTTTCTTTTTGATTCGAAAAATAAGGAAAAAAGTCTTTTTTGGTATGAAAAAGGTTTGTGACGCTGAAACGGACTCCCAAAAAAAATTGGGAATATTATTCATCTCATACTACCCTTTCGATACAAAATCGAATGTTTTGAAAATAAAAAATAGAAAAAATTTTATCATATCGAATTCAAAGTGCCATGCTATTATTACTTCATTTTTAATATGGTGAAGGCATCGTATTTGTTTTTCTCTCAAAAAAAAACTCATTGGCGCCAAGCGTGAGGGAATGCTAAACGTTTGGTAATTTCTCCTCCGACCAGGATAAAAGATCCCATTGAAGCAGCTAACCCCATACATATTGTATGTACATCTGGTCGCACAAATTGCATAGTATCATAAATAGCTACTCCAGGTATTACCCAGCCGCCAGGAGAATTTATAAATAAATACAAATCTTTGGTATCATCCTCGATACTGAGATATACCATAAGACCAATAAGTTGATTCGAGATCTCGCTATCGACCTCTTGGCCTAAAAAAAGTAATCTTTCTCGATAAAGTCGATTGATTAGGATAAAATGGCATCCCTTAGAAACCGTACATGCACCTTTTTATGCAAACGGTTCAAAAAAAAATTGTGAAAAAATCAATGTATAGATTCGATTCTTTTTTTCTTTTTAGGTTTTCACAATTTTAATGTTAAAAAAAAGAAAAAGATTATATTATAATTATTTTCTCTTCTATTTTTCAAGAAATTTTATTTTTTGCCCCTTTTCCCAATTACTCATAATTTATCCATAATATATTATAATTAAAAATTTAGACTAAAAAAAATAAAATTTACTAAACTTATTGAACTTCCTTTTCATTGATGTATCAGTTCATCGAGATCCAAATCACGATGTCATTTTCTTGTTCTTGAATGGGCCTTTTGAATTCTTTTAGGTTTATGCTCTACTCCGGGTAAAGATCTGCCCGATTTTTTTTTGCACATATAGGACAAATTTTTCCAATACCACATATTTTTTTTTATCTTTTCTTTCGTCAAATTAAAAATTCAACATATTTTTTACTTTATTCGTAAGATTTAAATACCGTTTGTTTATTCTATAATTGTTTATTTTGATTTAAAATCAAAACAGTTAGTTAAAAGTTAAAGTAAATATATATAATACCAGTAATTTGCAATATATTCCCAAAATGTAATTGGGTTTTTGATAAACGGAGCCCTGGTACTTCATTTTTTTGGTCCCACCGAGCCAACCATAAAAAATAAATTATTCTAAATTGATAATGTTAATCTGAATCCCCCTAAAACTCATAAAAGGATCTAATTGCCTTTCACGCTCCAAATTTTTTATGATTCAATCAATCTTTCTTGGGCGAAAGGGGGGATATCTCAATCGGGAGAGAGAACGGGAAAATCCCATACGACCTAATATATCTGACAAGTCGCACTATACGTCAACCCAAGATGCATCTTCCTCTCCAGGACTTCGAAAGGGAACTTTTGGAACACCAATAGGCATTAAATCCAAGAAAAAATTAAGTACTATGGTTCACTTTGATGTGGAAACGTAATAATAGAGTTATTGTCTTCATAATACCAAAATATCATATGTTATGCATAGATTATAAAAGTTTAGTTTAAAATGAAGATAGAATAAAATGAAAAAAGGAAATTTCTTAGGAATATAACTTTCCAATAATCACCAAGTAGCAAAGTATTTACTGATACAAGATGGTATTAACTTCCCATTGCGTATTGATACTTATCGGATATAGAATAGATTTGTTTCTCTTTGTTCCTAACAAACAAAATTGTTCTATATATTACCAATCGAATAGAATAAAAATTAACCCTTGTTCCGAGATAATTCAGTGAACAAAAAGAAGTTCATTGGATAATCATAGTCTTTTCTAATGCAATAAAGTTACATAGTGTCATTTTTCTTTGATAAAGGGGGATTTCTATGGGTTTGCCTTGGTATCGTGTTCATACTGTCGTATTGAATGATCCCGGCCGGTTAATTTCTGTCCATATAATGCATACAGCGCTAGTTGCCGGTTGGGCTGGTTCGATGGCTCTATATGAATTAGCTGTTTTTGATCCCTCTGATCCCGTTCTTGATCCAATGTGGAGACAGGGTATGTTCGTTATACCCTTCATGACTCGTTTAGGAATAACCAATTCATGGGGCGGTTGGAGTATTGCAGGGGGGACTATAACCGATCCGGGTATTTGGAGTTACGAAGGTGTGGCTGGAGCACATATTGTGTTTTCTGGTTTGTGCTTTTTAGCAGCTATTTGGCATTGGGTGTATTGGGATTTAGAAATCTTTTCTGATGAACGTACAGGAAAACCTTCGTTGGATTTGCCTAAGATTTTTGGAATTCATTTATTTCTTTCCGGGGTGGCTTGTTTTGGTTTTGGCGCATTTCATGTAACAGGCTTGTATGGTCCCGGAATCTGGGTATCCGACCCTTATGGACTAACTGGAAAAGTACAACCTATAAGTCCAGCATGGGGTGTGGAAGGTTTTGATCCTTTTGTTCCAGGAGGAATCGCCTCTCATCATATTGCAGCAGGTACATTAGGCATATTAGCAGGTCTATTCCACCTTAGTGTCCGTCCGCCTCAACGTCTATACAAAGGATTACGTATGGGCAATATTGAAACCGTTCTTTCGAGTAGTATCGCTGCTGTCTTTTTTGCAGCTTTTGTTGTTGCCGGAACTATGTGGTATGGTTCAGCAACTACTCCGATCGAATTATTTGGCCCCACTCGTTATCAATGGGATCAGGGATACTTTCAGCAAGAAATATACCGAAGAGTAAGTGCTGGGCTAGCCGAAAATCAAAGTTTAGCTGAAGCTTGGTCTAAAATTCCCGAGAAATTAGCTTTTTATGATTACATCGGCAATAATCCGGCTAAAGGAGGATTATTTAGAGCGGGCTCAATGGACAACGGCGATGGAATAGCTGTTGGATGGTTAGGACACCCCATTTTTAGAGAGAAAGGCGGACGTGAACTTTTTGTACGCCGTATGCCTACCTTTTTTGAAACGTTTCCTGTCGTTTTGATAGATGGGGATGGAATTGTTAGAGCTGACGTTCCTTTTAGAAGAGCAGAATCTAAGTATAGCGTTGAACAAGTAGGTGTAACAGTTGAGTTCTACGGCGGTGAACTCAACGGAGTCAGTTATAGCGATCCTGCTACTGTAAAAAAATATGCTAGACGTGCTCAATTGGGTGAAATTTTTGAATTGGACCGTGCTACTTTGAAATCTGATGGTGTTTTTCGTAGTAGTCCAAGGGGTTGGTTTGCTTTTGGACATGCTTCCTTTGCCCTACTCTTCTTCTTTGGACACATTTGGCATGGGGCTAGAACCTTGTTCAGAGATGTTTTTGCGGGTATTGACCCCGATTTAGATGCTCAGGTAGAATTTGGAGCATTCCAAAAACTTGGGGATCCAACTACAAGAAGACAAGGAGTCTAATACAAAATTGTTTCCTATATTTTTGTTGTGATTTGACATAGGATACGAATCACCGTCTTTTTTTTTCTTTTTAGCATTATCGGGAAAATAATCTCGAGTAAACAGGTATGGAAGCTATAATTGTAAACCACAATAAAATCTATGGAAGCATTGGTTTATACATTTTTATTAGTCTCGACCCTAGGGATAATTTTTTTCGCTATCTTTTTTCGGGAACCCCCGAAAGTTCCAACTAAAAAGGTGAAATGATTTTTCATTATCTCAATTGAAGTGATGCGCCTTCTGATATTGGAATGATATCAAATGATATCAGAAGGTGCATCACGTCAACTAGTCCCCGTGTTCCTCGAAGGGATCTCTTAATTGTTGAGAGGGTTGCCCGAAAGCGGTATATAAGGCATACCCAGTAAAACTTACAAGTAACCCAGATATAAAGATGGCGACTAGGGTTGCTGTTTCCATTATTATATAATTTCAAGACCCCAATGGATCTATGATAAAATCATTTATTTACAATGGAATGGTATACAAAGTCAACAGATCTCAATAACAAAATATAGGGTTTATGGCTACACAAACCGTTGAGGGTAGTTCTAGATCTCGTCCAAAACCTACTACCGTAGGGGTTTTATTGAAACCGTTGAATTCGGAATATGGTAAGGTAGCTCCTGGATGGGGAACTACTCCTTTAATGGGAGTTGCAATGGCTTTATTTGCAATATTCTTATGTATTATTTTGGAAATTTATAATTCTTCTGTTTTATTGGATGGAATTTCAATGAATTAAATCTCCAAGATAAAGGGAATTCAAAAGAACCAAGAAGTTCTATCCTTTCAATACAAAATGCATTTTTAGGGCTACGCTTTCTTTTTTTAACGCCTTTTTTTGGTAGTTCGATCGCGGAATTTCTTTCTTTCTGTATTTCCGGAATATGAGTGTGTGACTTGTTATAATTGATCCTATTGAGAGTACAGAGAACGAGTCTGTCATCTTATCCGGATAGAGATGGGTCTACTTCGTCGGATATTTTTTTTGTATCTGGAACACGGAATATCTAAAATGGATGAAGAAATATTTGAACTATGATTCATATTTATTTAATATTCAGACCTCGCGATCGGATTCAATCAATTTTTTTTTTTGAAAAAAAGAATTAGACATTATAAAGCGAAAGATTTTTCTTCTTTCAAACTCTTTAATGCTTATGTTCTTTAATAAACAGACAAATTTTTTGGTATTTTTTTTTCAGTATACCTCTGCTATTGGTTGAATAAGTGATGATCCAACGGTTCTTACTCAAGGAATCCTTGGGCTTAGCTTTTAGGTTTTACTGAGTCATCGTGGTTATAGTATGAATCTAGGGTTTCAATCAATTCATAGAGTCTTAACAAGATAAATTCCTATAACTGATAAAAAAAGCCCCGGTCTAAAAAAATAAAAAATAAAAGACAAAGAATAAAATAGGAAAAGAGAATATTCAAGAGGCCCGCAATAACAATTAACAGAAAAATGGATGAGCCGACTTGATATATTGGCATTATCACCGCAAATAAAAAAATTTACTTTCGTATTTTTATTCCTTCGCACCTGCCGAAAAGAAAAAAAAGAGATTAAGAGGCTTTAACCTTTATTTAGGTGTGTTTGCTTGAGCCGTACGAGATAAAATTCTCATATACGGTTCTTAGAGGGGGGGCTTTTAGCATTTTACCTATCTCAATAAAGTATATGATTGGTTCGAAGAACGTCTCGAGATTCAGGCGATTGCAGATGATATAACTAGTAAATATGTTCCTCCTCATGTCAACATTTTTTATTGTCTAGGAGGAATTACGCTTACTTGTTTTTTAGTACAAGTAGCTACGGGTTTTGCTATGACTTTTTACTATCGTCCAACCGTTACCGAGGCTTTTGCTTCTGTTCAATATATAATGACGGAAGCTAACTTTGGTTGGTTAATACGATCAGTTCATCGTTGGTCGGCAAGTATGATGGTTCTAATGATGATCCTGCATGTATTTCGTGTATATCTTACCGGTGGGTTTAAAAAACCCCGCGAATTGACTTGGGTTACGGGCGTCGTTCTGGCTGTATTGACCGCATCTTTTGGTGTAACTGGTTATTCCTTACCTCGGGATCAAATTGGTTATTGGGCAGTCAAAATTGTAACAGGTGTGCCTGACGCTATTCCTGTAGTAGGATCGCCTTTGGTAGAGTTATTGCGTGGCAGTGCTAGTGTGGGACAATCCACTTTGACTCGTTTTTATAGTTTACATACTTTTGTATTGCCTCTTCTTACTGCCGTATTTATGTTAATGCATTTTTTAATGATACGTAAACAAGGTATTTCTGGTCCCTTATAGAATAAAATTAAAGGGTATATCATAGATATTTGTAATCTCTCATTTTGTGTTTGGGGGAAGAACAATAGTATTTCATTGCTACATGTATGGATTATTGAAAAAAAATCCATGTATTTGGACATTTTCCTTCAACTCTATAATATTGATATTATATTTAGTTATTTAACATAACATCACTAGTTGAAGGCAATTCTCCGAAAAAAAAGGATTATGGGAGTGTGTGACTTGAACTATTGATTAGGCTGTGCAGATATATGCTCCTTAACCCTGCCACATTGAAATTCATAATCCAACGTGTCTTTTGTCCAACCGCCGTATAAGTAAGTCCTATACAGAGGATAGGCTGGTTCGTGTAAAGAAATTTTATTCTATGATCAACCCTGAATCATGTCATGCATGAAGGGGCTCCGTAAGATCCAGTTGAATGTGTGATATTCGAAAAAAAAAAATTTTATATTTTTTTCCTATAAAAAAAATATTATTTTTATATATAATAAATGCATTTTTATTTTCAAATCGTTTGAATAGTATTGAAATGCATCCATTTCCTCTGCATTGACCTGATCTATGATACTATCGGAGTGAAACAAGGGATCTAAAGAACAGATAGAGGCTAGGCTATATTAGTAACAAGTAAACCCTTTATTTAAAATATATATTAAATTTGAATCGACGAAAAAAAAAATCTCCAAAAATGTTGGAGAAAAAAAACCAGCCACAAGGTATGAGACGACCCAGAAAGCATTTGATCATGATCAACCTTGTAAGCCTACTTGGGTGTTGAGCATTTTTTTGTAAGAACAAGAACGCAAATCCTTCCCGAATAACCATTCATATTGATAAGATATATATTCTGGATACGTTCGGTTCTTTTGATTCTTGCTCGAGCCGGATGATGAAAAATCAGCGTGTCCGGCTCTTTCGGGGGATGAATTTAATCTAATATTAAAAATCTATTCACCTATCCTAATAACAAAAAAACCTGACTTGAATGATCCTGTATTAAGGGCTAAATTAGCAAAAGGGATGGGGCATAATTATTATGGGGAGCCCGCATGGCCTAATGATCTTTTATATATTTTTCCCGTCGTAATTCTCGGTACCATTGCATGTAACGTAGGCTTAGCGGTTTTAGAACCATCAATGATTGGTGAGCCGGCAGATCCGTTTGCAACTCCTTTGGAAATATTACCAGAATGGTATTTTTTTCCAGTATTTCAAATACTTCGTACAGTACCTAATAAGTTATTAGGCGTTCTTTTAATGGTTTCAGTACCTGCGGGATTATTAACAGTTCCTTTTTTAGAGAATGTTAATAAATTCCAAAATCCATTTCGTCGTCCAGTAGCTACAACCGTCTTTTTGGTTGGTACCATAGTGGCCCTTTGGTTAGGTATTGGAGCAACATTACCTATTGATAAATCTCTAACTTTAGGTCTTTTTTAAATTGATTCCATTGTGAAATAGCACAACATGTGTATCTAGGGAAAAGTCACTTCAAGGTGACTTTTCCCTAGATACATTTATCTATTCAATTTAATTCTTGATTTAGTCTGTAAAATTCAATCCATTTTTGTTAAATGTAACTCAATTCCCAATTGTTTTTCTAGAGTGTCAAATATTTTATTTACGTCTTCTATATCAAAATGTTCAATTTTAATAAGATCTTCTTGACTCAAAAGGTTCGCTAATGTATGTATATTGGACTTTTTGAGGCAATTATAGATCCTAGGTGGCAATTCTAATTGGTCAATAAAAATAGATTTCAATGCCATTTTTTTTTTTTTTTTTCTGAGTTGATCCAATCTATCGTGAAAGGTAAAAAGTGGTAATGAAACTTTATATTGATTGTCCTCTAAATGTAAGTTTTCTTCTTCCGCATGGAGAAAAGGAATAAATAAATCAATTAAATTTCGAGAGGCTTCAAAAAGTGCTTCTTTCGGAGTTAAACTACCATTTGTCCATATTTCGAGAAAAAGTATTTCTTGTTTTTCATTCCCATTTCCATAAGAATGAATACTATGATTCACGTTTCGAACAGGCATGAATAGAGCATCTATAGGATAACTTCCGTCTTCAAAGTTATTGGTCGGTGTTATATGATATCCGCGATTTCGCTCGAGTTGTAATCCAATACACAAAAAAATGGGTTCCGTTAAGCTAGCTATATGTTGTGTATTGTCAACTATTTCTACATAAGATGGCAAAATGAGATCTTGGGCAGTTATGCATCGGGGGCCCCTAACACAAATAGACGCTTCACAAGTTCCATATAGATTACTTCTAAATATGATTTCTTTCAAATTCATTAAAATTTCATGGACTGATTCTTGAATCCCTACGATGGTAGAGTATTCATGTGGTATTTTATCTGATTTTGCACGTGTAATACATGTTCCTTCCATTTCTCCAAGTAAAGCTCTTCGCATTGCAATGCCTATTGTGTCAGCTTGACCTTTCATAAGTGGAGAAAGAATAAAGCGCCCATAATAAAGACATTGACTATCTGTTCTTGATTCAATACACTTCCACTGCAGTGTCCGAGTAGATACCCGGATTTTCTCTCGAACCATAGTAATATTAATATATTATAAATATCTTTGAATTGTTTATTTCTCTTGAAATCTCTTCAATGCTTTTTTTTACACACGCCTTTTTTTAGGAGGCCTACAGCCATTATGTGGCATAGGGGTTACGTCCCGTACGAAACTTAATAGTATACCGCTTCTACGAATAGCGCGTAATGCTGCATCTCGTCCGAGACCAGGACCTTTTATCACGACTTCTGCTCGTTGCATGCCCTGCTCCACTACTGTACGAATAGCATTTCCTGCTGCGGTTTGAGCCGCAAATGGTGTCCCTCTTTTTGTACCTCGGAATCCACAAGTACCGGCAGAAGCCCAAGAAACAACCCGACCTCGTACATCTGTAACAGTCACAATGGTATTGTTGAAACTTGCTTGAACATGGATAATGCCTTTTGGGATTTTACGTGCACTTTTACGCGAACTAATACGTCCATTTTTACGTGAACCATTTTTTGGTATAGGTTTTGCCATATTTTATCATTCATAATTTCATAAATATGAGTCAGAGATATATGGATATATCCATTTCATGTCAAAACAAATTCTTCCTTTTTTTTTACATTCCATTACTCAAGAGAGTCCTCTTTTAGTATTTTGAGTTATAGTAGAATAGTTATCCTTGTCGTTGTTTATGTTTTGGGTTAGAACAAATTACTATAATTCGTCCCCGCCTGCGGATCAGACGACATTTTTCACAAATTTTACGAACAGAAGCCCTTATTTTCATATTTGTCATTCCTTAATTTAAATTCTGACTCTAGTTTTTGGAAGAAAAAAAGTTTCTTTATATTTGAAATTTTGAATTGTATTCTCGCGAACAAGGGGTGTTAGAGTTACAAAACCTTTTAATCATTTGAATCCTTAGTGCAGAGTCTATAAATTGTATCTATGACCTCTGGTTCAAGCATTCTGATAGAATCTGTATAGAACTCCGTCGTATCCTTTATGAAATATAATCTAGAATCCGATCTTCATTATCTAAACGAACCCAGAACATACCGCTAGGGAGTGATTCAGTAATCAAATTGTTATGAATCTTTTTTTTTCTTTCATTCTAGGCAATTTTTGATCTAATTCAGATATTCGATGTTATCAGATATTCGATGTTATCAGATATTCGATGTTAGAGGAATTACCATATATAACATAAAATTTCTCCGCCAATTCCTTCTCGTCGAGCCTCCCGATCTGTCATTATACCGCGAGAGGTAGAAAGAATTACAACCCCCATTCCTCCTAAAATTCTAGGAATTCCCTGATAGTTCGAATAGATTCGTAAACCAGGTCGACTGACTCTTTTTAAATATAAAGTATTTCTATATGGTACTTTCCTATTTCTTCTATGTCGCAGAGTTAAAACAAAAAAAAAATTCTTTCCTTCTTGATGTTTTCTCACGTTTTCAATAAAGCCTTCTCGTAAAAGTATTTTAACAATGTTTTCGGTGATGTTAGTCGATGCTATTCGAACCGTACCTTTTCTATTCATGTCAGCATTTCGTATAGAGGTTATTATATCAGCAATAGTGTCCCTACCCATGGTGAACTAAAATCAGCGGTGTCTCCAAATTTTTTTATAATCAACATGCTTTTTTCTTAGTTTTTTTTTAAGGTATATACGTGATATACAGTCTACTATCTCATTCAAATATCCTATTTCTGAGGCTTATAATACCTCAGGAGCTAATGAAACTATTTTAGTAAAGTTTTGTCTCAATTCCCGGGCAATCGCACCAAAAACTCGAGTTCCTTTTGGATTTCCTTCGTGATCAACGATAACCGCAGCGTTGTCATCATATCTTATTATAATACCGTTGTCACGTTTGAGTTCTTTACAGGTACGTACAATTACAGCTCTTATTACTTCTGATCTTTCTAAGGGCGAATTTGGTATTGCTTCTTTGATCACAGCAACAATAACATCGCCAATACGAGCATATCGACGATTGCTAGCTCCTATGATTCGAATACACATCAATTTTTTAGCTCCGCTGTTGTCTGCTACAGTCAAATAGGTCTGAGGTTGAATCATATTTTTTTATCTGTTCTTTCAATGCAAAAATAAAAGCAAAGGACTAAAAAGAAATATTGTTTGTCAAAAAAAAGATCTATTTCCTTTGGTTCTACGTTTCTATCCTGAAATAATGAATTGAGTTCGTATAGGCATTTTAGATGCTGCTATTGAGATAGCCCTTCGGGCTATATTTTCTGCTACCCCATTTATTTCAAAAAGTATTCGACCTGGTTTGACAACAGCTACCCAATATTCAGGAGATCCTTTCCCCGAACCCATACGTGTTTCCGCAGGTCTTACTGTAACCGGTTTGTCTGGAAAAATGCGTACCCATATTTTTCCGCCGCGACGTGCATTTCGTGTCATTGCTCGGCGTCCCGCTTCTATTTGTCTAGACGTGATCCAAGAGGGTTCAAGTGCCTGAAGAGCATATCTTCCAAAACAAATATTATTTCCTCGATAAGATATTCCCTTCAGTCTTCCTCTATGTTGTTTACGAAATCTGGTTCTTTTTGGGTTATAGTTGATGGTTATTTACGTAATTCCATCTCTACTACAGAACTGGACATGAGAGTTTCTTCTCATCCGGCTCCTCGCAAAAGAAAAAATTTAAATTCAGAAGAGATATAATTAAGATATACATGGAATAATCTACTGAATAAAGAGATTCTTATAGATTCTTTTAATTTATTAAATTAGATTAGATATTTTATATATCTAATATATATGAAAAAAAAAATTTTCGCGGGCGAATGTTTACTCTTTCAATCTCTATTTCAATTGTAGAGTTAGTTTATTTTATTATTTTTCAGACTATATGATTTGATTTCGGGTTCATTCCGCCATCCTTCCCACTGAATCATCAGGATTCTTTTTCAACTGAATCTTTTGTATTCACGGGTTCCATCGTTCCCACCGCTTCTTGATTTAATTAATAGTTAGACCTGAATTCGACAACAGAGCTCGTAATGAAATTAGTTATTGAGCCAATCCCCTTAGTCTTTATTGGCTTGAAGCTCATACGCTTTTTTCACAGATTCATCTCATATAATTATCCGAGAATCTTTAAATCTTTATTAAAAATTTTTTAATGCTTTATTACATTGTTGTCGTTTATGAAATGTTTCAAAGACCATATATATATATTATATTGAAATCATATATCTTTTATATTATATTTTTTTTTTCTTTCTCTCACCTTTCCATTTATCCGTATCTTTTTTATTTTGTTTATTTTCATTTTGTTTTGCTTAAAAATGAATTCGATTTTTTTAGTTAGCATAAAAAAAAGGCAGTTGCTGCAATGATAAGACTAAAAAAGCATATATTGACTGTTTCTTTGGATTTGGATAATGTGATGCGATGAGTTGGTTATTAGTTCTATAGTTATTAGTTCATACTTCATATTATGGGTTCTTACCGTTTTAGACGTAATTATAGCAAAAACCAACGAGTCACACACTAAGCATAGCAATTCTATAAAAAAAAAATGAATAAAATTTTTATTTAAACTTGTGGAATTTTAAATTATAATTTGATGTAAAAAAAAGAATGAAAAAGGTTATGTTCTATTCTTAAACCGAAATAGACAGACAAGTAAAGCCCTATTCTTATTATTTCTCGTCTAAAAATATCCAAATTTTAATACCCAATACCCCATAAATAGTTCGAACGGTATAGGCACAATAATCAATTTTCGCGCGAATGGTTTGTAGGGGAACCCTTCCCTCTCTTATCCATTCTATACGTG